TCTGAATTTCGAATAGTACTCAAGATTCTCTGTTTTCGATTATCTAATAAATCACTTAATGAAAGTAGATTATCTTCCCATTAATTTTTTAAATTCCATGATCTCTTCCCGAACCAAACATGAATCTTTCGATTCATTTGGCTCTCACGCTCACTTACTTATGGGAAATTCCCATATCTTATCTCTTTTTTATTTAGGTAATGAGCTTATCCTCTCTTCTATGTTCGGATTCCAAAATATTGAAACTGATCGTTGATCCAAGACCAGAATATTAGGAGGACTCTTCCGACCAGACAAAAAATCTGTAATTATCGGCAAAGTTGTTTCTTTTTTTTTTTATTTCTATTTGAATGTTCTTTCTTTTTCTTCAAATCCAAAAAATTCCGCTTACTTTATACATAGGTCGTCGATTCCGCATTGGATAAAAAAAGGATGGGATTTCCATTTTTCCAGTAAAAGGTTCAAATCTTTTTATCGATATGAGTGTTCTATATCGGATAAAATGCAACTATTCATTTTGAAACCATCTCCATACTAACATAGTGGTAGAAAGAACACCAATGTTGCGCCCGGACTTCAAATAATTTAGTTTTAACCATGTTTAGGGTCCCATATTATTGGTTGATAGAGAATCAAAGTTTATTTACCAATGAATCACGAAATGCTATGGTTCGTACATATGATTTCTGAATTTATTCAGAAGTAATTCGCGAGATCGTGCACCTTCCTTTCCTAGTTATAAAGAATAAAGCGCAGCTGGTTAGATCCAGCTTATTCTTGAAATAAACAACTCGCACACACTCCCTTTCCAAAAAAAATCAATACACCAAGGACTACACTTAGATTTATTGGATTTGTTGCTAAAATATCGGTATTAAATCCGAAACTCCCGGCGGATGGCCAGTGACCCAAGGAAACGAAAGAATCGGTTACATTTTTCATATGATCTCCTCTTATAGATAGGACTAAAATTGAACGGAGTTCTTTTTGTATTACTTTTCCCTTTTTTATTTGAATTTGATTTATTTTTTATTAATTTACTTTTTTCTCAATATCTCTTCAATATATTAATCAATATATTAAATTGAAGTTCCAAAAAAATAAAAAGAAAATACTTAGTAGAATTAGGTCCCAGGTCTCGTATCAATTGTGAAATACCTCATTTGTTGCAACGCTTATTGAAAAAAAGGTTCCGTTGGACTAAGAACGGGAAGGAAGAAAGCGAGTGGATCCGCTAATTCCTGATCCTCAAATTAGTCCTTCCCACGGGGTATTATCTCAACGAATATGTTAATGTAGGAATGAAATATTGATATAATTAGAAAAATCAAGTGGCAAATCCAAGGTAATAAAATAAGAAAGACAAAACAAAGACTTTCAGATTTCTAGGATTAAACAAAGGGATTTGCAAATAAAAGCGCTAATGCCACGACCAGTCCATAAATTGTTAAAGCTTCCATAAAAGCCAGACTAAGCAATAAAGTACCTCGTATTTTACCCTCTGCCTCTGGTTGTCTCGCGATACCTTCTACGGCTTGACCCGCAGCAGTACCTTGACCAACTCCAGGTCCAATAGAAGCCAGCCCTACAGCCAATCCAGCAGCAATAACGGAAGCAGCAGAAATCAGTGGATTCATGGTAAGCTCCTCGCATAAAAATAAAGAAATGGTTAATGATACAAGCAACTAATTAATTATGACTTATTATATTATTCCTAAGATCCATCCAGTCGAAATAACTATGAACTACTAAAATAATGAGATTATTGAATGAGCAGAACTGCTTCGATCTCGCGTTTTTAGTTCCTATCCATGGAGTCTTTATCAATCCATAATCAATCCACATAATCAATCCATAAGGACCTAGTTCTTTCTTCCATTTCATTTTTTTGTTATGAACCGTTCTTTCAATTCTGCACTCTTTCTCTTCTATATGCTTGATTTCATCTGTTTATTCATTCGGCCCAGACGAAGCGGAAGGACTTCTATTGTAATTCCTATCTAAATTCACGGTGGGGTAGGAAAGAAAGTCGATAAGATATATTCATATAGAACTGGTAAATATCTAATATCACATATACATGGCTTTCTTCCATAACGTAAACCAAAAATGAACATCTTATATTCACCCCGATTCTAGAATAGAATCATTCTTTGAAACATACAGAAGATTTGGCTTATAACCATTAAATTATATATACCCGACCCCACCCCTAATCCATTTTTTTATGAATCTCGTTTGAAAATTCTTGGATTGGGGTCCTTTTCTTTATCATTCTCCCGCATTAATACAAGCATGAATACAAACGGACAAATTCATTAGTCTGAATCCTTACATATCAATACAATATCAATATTTGAGATCCAATTGCATCCAATTAATTACATATAATTTTGATCAATCGTTGAATGAAATCAAATAAAATGGGTGGGACTAGTTCCATAGAACATTTTTTTGTTTTATCGCACATCGGAACGGAACCGGATAACATAACAATTCT